TTAAACGGTGAGGTCTTCTCTATACACCGGAGCCTTTACTTTATACTTTAATTTAATATTTAATCAACTAATTGATGTTATTGGGAACTTGTATAGTTCACACGCTTTGGCTCTACCCATGAATTATCCAGTAATAGGTCTTTCACAATCAGATCTACCTATACAGTAACGGTATTTAATTATGAAAGTTTGCTGGGTAGCTGACCCTCTTAGTCCGTTCTTGCCAGATTGGGAGCCTACCTAATATTTATGTTTTATGCTTTTAAAATAAGATTTCCTCCGCTTAATGGATAACCATTTGTTACCAATGGAGAATTTCTTATCATCTTAAATTCAGGTGATTGGATTTACACCAACGGAAACCATAAACTTAATACACAATAGAGGGATATGATAGAGTTTTTTTTTAATAATGAATGGAGTTCCTTTTTCCATCCTATCCCATTCACCGGTACTGATCGTTGATACTGTAAAAGTAGTTTTCTTGCTTTTGTGCCAGCTCATGATCTAAACGAGTCGCACATACACCCTAGTACATGTTCCTCGACGCTGAGGGCACCCCCGAAGAGCGGGGGATTTCGTGACATTTCTGATTGGCTGTCTTGTATTTCTAATAAGTTGTTTAATAGTTGGCATGTTGAATCGTATACATAATATGATGGGTTGGTTTAGATTGATCCTAACCGAATGATGATGAATTACTTCTATTTAATAGAATATTAAATTCGAAGATAAAATCTCAAATCACAGATTTGCGCGAAATCCATGTTATTTTCATTGAACTGCTACAAGATCAACAATTCCATAAGCTTGGGCTTCTGTTGCTGACATAAAAATATCTCTTTCCAGATCTTCGGATACAACCCATAAGGGGTTGCCCGTTCTTTGTGCATAAACCCTTGTGAGGGTTTCACGCAGTTTCAGCAGTTCTTCCGCTTCCAGGACAAATTCGCCTACTTGTGCCATATAAAAACCACTAGCAGGTTGATGCATCATTACCCTGATGATATAACAAAATAAAAGCTTCCCCTATCTCGCATGATAAAGCAAAGAGAAAAGAAAGATAAAGAATAGAAAAAAGATAGAATTGAACAACCGTACAGGCATCTTTTGTGCATACGGCTCTACAAGAAAATTGACCCCCCTCCTTTCTATTGAAGAAAGAAAAAAATAGAATCTATCAGACTCAGATCAGATGGGTAAATAATCAAATTGCCATCCTTCCTTTCGGAGGAGTTAAAAAATACTATGATGGCTCCGTTGCTTTATATGTTTCTTTTTTCTTTTTTTGTCTGTGATTCAGCAATCCCAAAGTTTCTTTTTAATCCGATCAAATAAGGAAAAAATCTTTTTTTTTTTTTCGTACTCTTTCATAACATAAATATTGTTAAGAACTCTCCGGCATGAAAACAAAAAAGTTTGTGACGCTAAACTGAACTCCCGATAGATAAGAGAAAATCGGAAATACCCCTTATCTCATACTACTCTCTCGATACAGAATCTAATGTTTTGAAAAAAAAAAAACAATACAAAAATTTCTCATATCGAATTCGAAGTGCCATGCTATTATTACTTAGTATTCATATGGCGAAGGCATAGTCTTCTTTTTTCTCTCAAATAAAAACCTCATTGGCGCCAAGCGTGAGGGAATGCTATACGTTTGGTAATTTCTCCTCCGACCAGGATAAAAGATGCCATTGAAGCGGCTAATCCTACGCATACTGTATGGATCTCTGGTAGCACAATTTGCATAGTATCATAAAGGGCAATCCCAGGTATTACCCAGCCCCCAGGAGAGTTTATAAACAAATGCATCTCTTTGGCATCATCCTCCATACTGAGAAATACCAGAAGACCAATAAGTTGATTCGAAAGCTCGCTAGTAATCCCTTGGCTTAAAAAAAGTAATCTTTCTCGATAAAGTCGGTTGATTAGGGTAAAATTGTATCCCTTAGGAACCGTACATGCGTCTTTTGATGCATACGGTTCAAAAAAATTGTGAATCAATGTATAGATTCCAGCCCTCTTTCTTTTTTTCTAGAAAGGTTCTTTCTTACTTCTAACGAAAGGGCTTTTCTTCGATTTTTCAATAAAGACGAGTTTTGACTCCTTTTTTATATTTTCGATTTTCCATTATAAAATTATAAGTTATAAGAAAGGGTCATTAAACTTATCGAATTAACTTCTCATTGATGTATTCTTTCATCGAGATTTAATTCAAACCGCGATGGTATTTTCTTGTTCCTGAATGGGTCTGTTTCATCTTTTTAGGTTTATGCTCTACTCCGGGTAAAGATCCGCCCGATTTGGATTTGTACATATAGGACAAATGCTCCCATTACCATTTCTTTTTGTATTTCTTTTTTTTTTTTTTCAATTCATTTTATACAAGTATTTATTAGAGTTGAGATAACTTTGCTTGACAATTAGGATCTCTTTACAAAGAAAAAATATGAATAGCAATCATAGATATCTTACCAATCCAATTGGGTTTTTTCTA